GAAATACTCAAAGAAATTTCAAAAATAAACAAAATTTCATTATTTGGATTTATAGAGATATATGAATTGAATGAAACCAAAAAAGAGTCAAAAATAACTCATAGGGTAATTCACAAATCGTCCATTCAATTTCGATCTATGGATTGTTATTCATTGACGAAAAAAAAAATAAAAGATTTGACTGATAGAACAACCGAAATTCTAAATCAAATAGAAAAAATAACAAAAGACAAGAACAAGAAAAAGGGATTTAGAATCCCAGAAATAAATATTAATTCTAATAAAATAAGTTATGGTACTAAAGGATTAAGATCCTCAAAAAATATTTTGCAAATCTGGAAAAGAAGAAATGTTCGATTAGTCCATAAAGAATATTATTTTACAAAAATTTTTATTGAAAGAATATACATAGATATTCTTCTATATATCATTAATATTCCCAACACCAGTGCACAACTTTTTCTTGAATCAACAAGAAAAATTTTTGATAAATACATTAATGAAAAAAACCACGAAAGAATTTATAAAAAAAATCAAAATACAACTCATTTTATTTCGACTATTAGAGAGTTACTTTCTAATAGTAATATGATTACTAACAAATCAAAGATTTTTATTTCTTTATCCTCCTTGTCTCAAGCATATGTATTTTACAAGATATTACAAAGCCAAGTTATTTACTTATATAAGTTAAGATCTATCGTTCAATATCACGGAACATCTTTTTTTCTGAAGAATGAAATAAAAGATTATTTTAGAACACAAGAAATATCTCATTCAAAATTAAAACATAAAAAACTTAGGAATTCTGTAATGAATCAATGGAAAAATTGTTTAAGGAGTGATTATCACTACGATTTATCTCAGAGTAGATGGTCTAGATTAATAACCCACAAATGGCGAAATAAAGTAAATCAACACTGTATGACTGGCAATAAAGATTTAAACAAATGGAATTCATATGAAAAGTACCCATTAATTCATTATGAAAAACAAAATAATTTTGAAGCAGACTCATTACTAAATCAAAAAGAAAAATTTAAAAAACACTATAAATATGATCTTTTAACATATAAGTCTATTAATTATAAAGATAAGAAAAACTCATATATTTGTGGTGCACTATTCCAAGTAACTAAGAACCAAAATATTTTTTATAATTATAATTACAGCACGTGTAAACACAAACTATTTGATATACTGGGAGATATTCCTGTCAATAATTATCTAGGAGAAGATTATCTTATGGATATGGAAAAAAATTTGAAAAATAAATATTTTTTTTTGAGAATTCTCAATTTTTGTCTTAAAAAGAAAGCCAATATTAAATCTTGGATCGATATCGGAACCCAGAGTAAAAAAAATACTAAAACTAGAACTAATAATTCTAAAATAATTGATAAAATTGATACAAAAGATCTTTTTTATCTCACAATTCATCAAGATCAAGAACTAAAACCATCTAATCAAAAAAAAACCTTTTTTGATTGGATGGGGATGAATGAAGAAATACTAAGCCAGCCCATCTCAAATCTGCAACTTTGGCTATTCCAAAAATTTTTGATACCTTACGATGTATATAAGATTAAACCGCGGATCATACCAATAAAATTACTTTTTTTTAATTTTAATAGAAATGTTAGTGAAAATAAAAACATCAATAGAAAAAAAAGAGAGGATCTTTTTATATCATCGTATGAAAAAAAATCTCTTGAATTAGAGAATCGAAATCAAGAAGAAGAAGAAAATTTTGTGGGATCCGAATCAGATATGAAAAAACGTAGAAAGAAAAAGCAATATAAGAGTAACACGGAAGCAAAGCTCGATTTCTTCCTAAAAAGATATTTACGTTTTCAATTAAGATGGGATAATTCTTTAAATCAAAAAATAATCAATAATATCAAAGTATATTGCCTCCTTCTTAGACTGATAAATCCAAAGGAAATTGTTATATCCTCTATTGAAAAGGGAGAACTTAGTCTAGATATTTTAATAATTCAAAAAGATTTAACTCTTACAGAATTGATGACACAGGGAATATTGATTATCGAACCAATCCGTTTGTCTATAAAAAATGATGGACAATTTTTTATATTTCAAACAATAGGTAGTTCATTGATTCATAAGAGTAAACACAAAATTAATCAAAAATACCAAGAAAAAAGCTATAATTTGCTTGTTCCTGAAAATATTTTAGTTTCTAAATGTCGTAGAGAGTTGAGAATTCTAATTTCTTTCAATTCAAAGCATAGAAACGATATTGATATAAATACAGAATTTTGCAATGAGAATAAGGTCAAAAACTATGGTCATGTTTTAGATGATAAAAGCAAACATCTTGATAGAGATAAAAATAAACTCATTAAATTAAAGTTTTTTCTTTCGGCCAATTATCGATTAGAGGATTTAACTTGTATGAATCGCTATTGGTTTGATACGAATAATGGCAGTCGTTTCAGTATGATAAGGATGCATATGTATCCTCGATTAAAAATTTGTTAATGGCATATTTTTCATATTTTCATATATATATACTATATCTGAATCTGATATATATAAAAAAACAAAAGATGCACACATATATTGTTTTATATTCCATTCCAATACATGAATACTAATTCAATTCAATGATGTATGAATTAGATCTATAAATGAGTCAACAAAATCTTTTCATTTTATTAGGTCTAAATTTTTCTCTTTTGTAAGTGTTGAAATATGATATCTTTTTGTACCTCCTATCCTAATCAAATAAAAAATTGGAATTGATTCAAATCAAAAATATTAATTAATTTTGTTTGATAAAATTTAAAATTCATAACGAAATTAGAATTCTATTATGGCATATCAAAAATTAAAATAAACTGGCATTATTATTTTTATTTATGGATTAACAAAAATATCTTTCAATTCAAAAAAAAAAAGGGGGGGGTTATGGGAAAAAATTCATTCATCTCAGTTATTTCACAAGAAGAAAAAGAAAAAAACAGGGGATCTGTTGAATTTCAAGTAGTTATTTTCACCAATAAAGTACGAAAACTTACTTCACATTTGCAATTACATAGAAAGGATTATTTATCTCAGAGAGGTCTACGGAAAATTCTAGGAAAACGCCAACGGCTACTGTCTTATTTATCAAAAAAAAATCAAGTACATTATAAAGAATTAATTAATCGATTGGATATTCGAGAGTCAAAAACTGTTTAATTTGATTTATTAGATCTTGAATTTTGATGAACTTCTTTTCGTTTTCATTTATTTATGGAAAAATGAATAGAGGAAAAACCTCTGAATGTACCAATTATCAGAAAAGACTTCACGATAGTTAATATGGTTCCCACCATCCATCAATGCATGGTGTTCTTTTGCTCATCGTTACTCTCGGTGGTGAAGACTGTAACCCAACATTAGGTTATTTACACAAAGGGATGGAAAAAATTGCGGAAACCCGAACAATAACAATTCTAATTATAAATTATACAATATCTGCCTTTTCATTGGGATTAGTTCTTGATTAGTTCTTGTTTGTATATCCTATTCTATCAAACGTTGCTCCTGCGCAGCTCTTTATTTACATGGGAGTTATAAATATTTTAATCATATTTGTTGTGATGTTCATGGATGGTTCAGAATATTCTAAAGATTCAAATCTTTGGACCGTTGGAGACGACATTACTTTACTAGTTTGTAAAAGTATTTTTGTTTCACTAATTACTACTATTCCGGATACGTCATGATACGGGATTATTTGGACTCCAAGATCAAAATTAGAGAGTAAAATTTGATAAAAAATAGTCAACAAATCAGAATTCATTTATTAACATATTTTTTTTTCTTCCGTTTGAACTCATTTTGATAATTATTTTTGCTACTTTAATAGGTGCAATTGCTATTGCTGTGGCTTATCAATAATAAATTTTTACAACTAGCAACAGAAATCAAAATTCAAATTAAACTTGGTGTTGTGTTATCGCATCCATTTTCCTTCAATTCTATTTGAAGATTGTTCATCTATAAAATAGAAATTCTTTTATTCAACTTATTATTATTACCATCCCTTGTTCTTTTTTATATTCTATTTAATCGAATCTGTTGAATTGTTGTTCATATTGAACTAAATCAAAATTGCTAAGGAATTGGTCAATGATGCTCAAACATGTACTTGTTTTGAGTCCCTATTTATTTTTTATCGGTATCTGTGAATTGATTACGAGCAAAAATATGGATTAGAGCCTTTATGTGTCTTGAACTTCTACTGAATGCAGTTAATATAAATTTTTGAACATTTTCTTATTTTTTTTGATGGTCGCCAATTAACAATTAAAAGGAAACATTTTCTCAATTTTTGTTATAGTTATTACAGCCGTTGAAGCAGCTATTGGACCAGCCATTGTTTCGTCAATTTGTCGTAGCAGAGTATAAATCAGTCAAATTTGTTGAATAAATAGTATGAATCATAAAAATTCAAATTTTTATTAATTCGAATTAGCCTATATCATACGTAACATATATGATCATGTTTGCGAAAATGTAAGAAATTAAAGTATGTTGGTTTTCTCTCATGAGTCGACTCAGAATTGATTAGAAAAATTCTATTAAATTATTGATTCATCTGGTGTCTAAATATATGATTCATTTAAAAAATGAATAGATTGAAAATTTATGATGCTCAAAAATTTATAGATCCAATGTCACATTCAGTAAAGATTTATGATACATGTATAGGGTGTACTCAATGTGTTCGAGCCTGCCCTACAGATGTATTAGAAATGATACCTTGGAACGGATGTAAAGCTAAGCAAATTGCTTCTGCTCCAAGAACAGAGGACTGTGTCGGTTGTAAAAGATGTGAATCCGCCTGCCCAACCGATTTCTTGAGTGTTCGAGTTTATTTATGGCATGAAACAACGCGAAGCATGGGTCTAGCTTATTGATGCGTTCCAGAAATCCTACTTGAATAGATTTTTTTATCGACAAAAACCCGTACTGGAAAAAATAATATT